ATATAAGCAAAAAATCTTAAATATCCTTGATCGTGATACATATACTTGTCACTATAAATAAGAACCATGATTCCAACAGTAGTAATTAGTATTGCCATAATAGAAGTAAGTGCATCGATCAAGTATCCAAAATCTAAGGAAAAATCATTATTGATGGTCCAAGACCATATAACTATGTACAAATAACTATGTAAAGGTAAAGGCGATTACCTAGTAGTTATTTTAACTAAGAAAAGATTAAAGGAATATGAGATTTGAAAATCATTTTCTTACTACTATTATTTATTAGATTTTGATATTTTTTTGGTGATTAATAATATATTACATATACTATAATAGTATATGTAATATATTATATAGTATAGTAAATATAGTAAGGAAAAAGAGTTAGACCAAAAAAAGAGTACTTTTTTTATTCAAATATGGATCATAGTATCTATATTCGAAAAAGAAAATACCTAGGTTTTCTAGTTCATTTGGGGAGTGGAGTAATTACCTAACTTGTTGTGTAACTGATTGATTGGATTGAAATCCAATAAAGAAAACTTATGTTTATCGGAAATCTTATGATACTCCTTACTTCGTATATAACTGAAATAAAAGATTACTTAGGTAACCTAAGTAATGGAATGTCTTGTTTAACGGATTAAGTACTAGTTCTAATTTAGTTCTAATTGGAATTTGAATTATGGACATAGCACTCTGGACTTAATCAATTTTGATTTTCCCTTATTTTCTTCTATTTTTTTTTCCCTCATGTCATTTATATATGTGATGTGTGATGCGCGCGCATACATATATGTGATATATATATCACATATACATGTATATATAAATATATTTGTATTATATATATTTGTATGTTTATTATATATATTACTATGTTAAAGTAAAAAAACAATGTATATTTTAAAGAGTATATTAAAAAAATTATCCACATACACGAAATAAGTATAGATAATAACTAAAAAGAACGATCTATTTTGAAGAATACATGTCTTTCACATACAACGATAAAAAGAGGAACCCCCCTTTTTTTGAATGGCAGTTCCAAAAAAACGTATTTCTATGTCAAAAAAACGTATTCGTAGAAATATTTGGAAGAAAAAAGGATATTTAGCTGCAGTAAAAGCTTTTTCTTTAGCGAAATCGGTTTCCACCGGGCATTCAAAAAGTTTTTTTGTGCGACCAAACAAATAATAAAGTCTTAGAATAATCTCAATTGATATAGCCTAAACAACCTCAAATTTTGTAAGATGAATGTTAACTAATGTATTTTTCTGTATTGAATTTCTCAATATTAGTTAGAACTCACTGCTGTGATATATAGAATAAGAGTTTTTTGTATATTGGGTTCTTTTTATATTGGGTTCTAAGTATTATTTTTTTTCCCTATCACAATTGTACTTTTCACAATAGAAAAGTACAATTGTGATAGAGATTGAAACTCTTTTGTTATATGCCTATAACAAAGCTTAATTGGTTTTGTAAATGGTATTATAAATTATAAATTATATGCGCAATAAAGAATATTAATACTTTAATTTAAATATACTAAGGTATCGAAATCATTAGGAAAATAACAAATTCTTTGTATTTAATGATAAAATTGTGATAGATATGAAATCCTAGTTATTTGATTTTGTTCATTGAAAAAAAACTCAATCTTTTTCATTTGAATCCATGAAATCGTATAAATAAAAAACAAATCAGAAAAAAATAGAGAAAAAAGACAATTCTTAGTTTTATACCTCAACTGAGAAAAAACTATTGAGTTCCAACTGTTTGGAGAGAACTTAGTTTCTAGTACGTGAAAGTTGATTGTTAAAAAACCCACGACGATACTACCTAAGTAGGTATTTTATTGAAAATGCAAATATTTAAACCACAAACCAGTCTTTATTCATCGATTCTAATTAATGAACTATATTGAATCCTTGAATCTCGACGATTCAACATGAATTGACTATTATTATTTCAAGTAAGCCGCCATGGTGAAATCGGTAGACACGCTGCTCTTAGGAAGCTGTGCTAAAGCATCTCGGTTCGAGTCCGAGTGGCGGCATCTTCTAAAAGAGATACAATAGATCCTAAAATGTATTCAATTCCCGATTTCCAATTCTGTAATGGGATCTCTTTTATGATATTTGCGACTTTAGAACATATATTAAGTCATATCTCTTTTTCGATCATTTCAATTGTGATTACGATTCATTTGATGACCTTATTAGTCCACAAAATTGTAGGATTACGTGATTCGTCAGAAAAAGGGATGATAGCTACTTTTTTCTCTATAACAGGATTATTAGTTTCTCGTTGGATTTCTTCGGGACATTTTCCATTAAGTAATTTATACGAGTCATTAATCTTCCTTTCGTGTAGTTTCTTCATTATTCATATGATTCCCAAGATATGTAACCTTAAAAATGATTTAAGCACAATAATTGCACCAAGTACCATTTTTACTCAAGGCTTTGCCATGTCGGGTCTTTCAACTGAAATGCATCAATCTGCAATATTAGTACCTGCTCTACAATCTCAGTGGTTAATGATGCACGTAAGTATGATGGTATTGAGCTATGCAGCTCTTTTATGCGGATCATTATTATCAGTCGCTCTTCTAGTCATTACATTTCGAAAAAACATCGATATTTTTTGTAAAAGCAATAATTTCTTAATTAAGTCATTTTTCTTTGGTGAGATTGAATATTTGAATGAAAAAAGAAGTGTTTTTAAAAACACTTCTTTTCCTTCATTTCGAAATTATTACAAATATCAATTAACTGAGCGTTTGGATTATTGGAGTTATCGTGTCATTAGTCTAGGGTTTACCTTTTTAACCATAGGTATTCTTTGTGGAGCAGTATGGGCTAATGAGGCATGGGGATCCTATTGGAATTGGGACCCCAAGGAAACTTGGGCATTTATTACTTGGACCATATTCGCGATTTATTTACATACTAGAACAAATATAAATTGGAAAGGTACGAATTCGGCACTTATAGCTTCTATAGGATTTCTTATAATTTGGATATGCTATTTTGGGATCAATCTATTAGGAATAGGTCTACATAGTTATGGTTCATTCACATAAACATCTAATTGAATAAACTACATGAAGAATACATAAGATAAAAACATCATCCCATATATAACGAAAGTTTGTTTTTATGAGTTTTTGAGAACCATTTAAATTTGAATGATTCCTTGATTCAAACGGTTCTCAAAAACTCGAGATGTATCTAATTACAATTCTTATTCATTTTATTTCTTTTTTCATTATACAGTACAGCAAACGATTTTCAAAATATTAAATTCAAAGAATTATAAGACTTTCCTTCCGTCTCATTAATGAAACACTATCTATGATAATAATTGGATAGGATAGCGTGTACCTTGTCAACTGATAACGAGAGAACGAAATCGGGATAAATACCAATACCTATTACGGGTAGAAAGATACAGATTGAAAGAAATAGTTCTCGTGGTCCAGAATCCCAAAAATTCGAGTTTAGAATATTAAATAGCTTGTATCCATAAAACATCTGACGTAACATAGATAATAAATAAATAGGAGTTAATATCATTCCAATTGCCATTACTAAAGTAATTAGCATTTTTGGCATTAAAAGATATTTTGTACTAGTAATTAGTCCAAAGAATACTACAAATTCCGCAACAAAACCACTCATTCCTGGCAATGCAAGAGAAGCCATCGAGAAGCTACTGAACATGGTAAATATTTTTGGCATTGGGATAGATATCCCTCCCATTTCTTCGAGATAAACAAGACGTGTTCTATCACAACTCGTTCCCGCCAAGAAAAAAAGTGCAGCACCAATAAATCCATGAGAGAGCATTTGTAAAATAGCTCCATTGAGTCCCATGTCGGTTATAGAACCAATTCCTATAATTGTGAAACCCATGTGAGATACAGAGGAATAGGCTATTCTCTTTTTTAAATTACGTTGACCAAGAGAAGTTGAAGCTGCATAGATTATTTGCATTGTTCCTATTATCACCAACCAGGGAGAAAATATAGAATGAGCGTGGGGTAATAATTCCATATTGATCCGAATCAATCCATATGCGCCCATTTTAAATAGGATTCCAGCTAAAAGCATACATGTACTGTAATGTGTTTCTCCATGGGTATCAGGTAACCATGTATGTAGGGGTATAATGGGCAATTTGACAGCATAAGCAATAAGGAAGCCAAAATAGAATATTATTTCCAATGCCACAGGATATGATTGATTAATTAATCTTTCAAAATCTAATGTTGGTTCATTGGAACCATATAAACCCATACCTAGAACTCCTATTAAGAAAAAAAAGGAACCCCCTGCAGTGTACAAAATAAACTTTGTAGCCGAGTAGAGACATTTCTTTCCCCCCCACATGGATAAAAGTAAGTAAACAGGAATTAATTCTAACTCCCACATGATGAAAAAAAGGAAAAGGTCTCGAGAAGAAAATAATCCTATTTGACCGCTGTACATTGCTAGCATCAGGAAATAGAACAACCGCGAATTTCGAGTAATTGGCCAAGCTGCTAAAGTTGCTAAAGTAGTGATAAATCCTGTCAGTAAAAAGGGTCCTATGGAAAGTCCATCGATTCCTAGTCTCCAGTGGAAATCAAAAACATCTATCCATTTATAATCTTCCTTCAATTGCATTAATGGATCATCCAATTGGAAATGATAACAGAATGCATAAGTCGTTAGAAGGAGTTCTAAGAAGCATATACAAAAAGTATACCACCGAAATATCTTATTCCCTCTATGAGGGAAAAAGAAAATTGAAGAACCCGCGAATATCGGTAAAACAACAAGTATTGTTAACCAAGGAAAATAACTCGTGATAAAGACAAGATACGTTTTGACCAGAAAAGCCCGTCCTCAAAATAATATATTTTGTCGAGCACGGGCTTTTGTCGGTAAAGAGGAATCACAAATGATTCAAGTGGAGTTTTTTGTAACGTATCAATAAGATAGAGCCATGCTGCGAGTTGTTTCAGGCCCTAAATAAACACGGACACTCAAAAAATCTGTTGGGCAGGCGGATTCACATCTCTTACAACCTACACAGTCCTCGGTTCTTGGCGCGGAAGCTATTTGCTTGGCTTTACATCCGTCCCAAGGTATCATTTCCAATACATCTGTGGGGCAAGCTCGTACACATTGAGTACACCCTATACATGTATCATAAATTTTTACTGAATGTGACATTGGATCTATAAATTCCAGTTTTGAACATAAAAGATTTTCGATCTGGTCAAATCAAATTAGTAGTAAATGAATCATATATTATATATTGTAATATTGTAGACACCAGACGAAGCAGTGGTTTATTAAAAACAATCAATATATTTCTTAAATCAATCTGTTTATGAGAAAAGGTCAAGAGACTTTGATTTTCGTTTCAACAATTATGCTGATACGAGTTGCACATGCGAATTAAAATTAATTGGCCAACAAATTGGTCATCATTATTTCAATATAAATATAAAAATGCAATTCAATAAAATCGAATTGCATTCAAATTCAATATTTAATAGTATTTCAATTCTATTAAATATTTTTATGTGTCTTTATTTAAATTATCTATGATAATTATCACTAATTATTCAACAAATTCGATTGATTAATACGAGTTGATTTTCTGTTACGATGGATCGACGAAACAATAGCAAGTCCAATAGCTGCTTCAGCAGCTGCAATGGCTATAACAAAGATTGAGAAGATGTCTCCTTTTAATTGGCGACTATCAAATATATCAGAAAATGTTACAAGATTGATATTAACCGAATTTAGTATAAGCTCAAGACACATAAGCGCTCTAACCATGTTTCGACTTGTGATCAATCCATAGATACCGATAGAAAATAAATAAACACTCAAAAAAAGGACATGCTCAAACATCATTGACTAACTCCTTATCAATCTCGATTCATTTCAATATGAACAACAATTCAACCGATTCAATTGATTAGAATAGAACAATTACACAACAAAAGAAGATATTGACGGTAGATAGATTTAACTCAAAATTTCTATTTATTTATTTAGAATTTAGTTAGAATTCTAAGAATTGGGAATTATTATTAAGTTAAGTATTTTTATTGCTTATTGTTGAGCCATAGTAATTACACCTATCAAGGAAACTAAAAGAATTATAGAAATGAGTTCAAACGGAAGATAAAAATCTGTTGATAAATGAATCCCGATTTGTTGAACGTTATTTATTAGGTCCTGTTCCATAATCTGGTTTGATCTTGCAGTCCAAATAATTCCGTACCATGACGTATCTGGGATAGTAGTAATTAGTGAAAAAAGAATAGTTGTACAAACCATCGAAGTGACCCCATCTCCAATGGTCCAAAAATAGGAATTATTGGAATATTCTGAACCATTTATGAACATTACAGCAAATATGATCAAGACATTTATGACTCCCACATAAATAAGGAGCTGTGCGGCAGCTACAAAATAGGAGTTCGATGAAATATAGAATAAGGATATACAAACAAGAACCAATCCCAACGAAAAGGCAGAATAAATTGGATTGGTAAATAATACTACCCTCGGACCCCCTAATACAAGAATTGACCCCAGAAATGCAACAAGAATATCATGTATTGGTCCAGGTAAATCCATTATGTATAAAATACAAAATAAAAAACTTTAACTATTTCATGACCTTACTTTAACTTTACTAAATAAATGGTCCAGGAAAGGAAAAGGGGTTACCCTATTTTTTTCTTGTATATAATATTGTATATGATACATTTATAATTGAATTGAATTTGAATATGGATTAATGTAGATATAGATAAAATTATCGGGCCAATCCTACTTTATTTATATTTATCCGAAAGAAAAAAAAAAAGAAAAGAGTAGTTGGAATATGTAGTTGAAATTTGCTATTTCGAAATCATCATGAAAAATATATTCTCAGTTTAAATCAAACAGTGATTCTCAACAATCAATAGTTATTCGTTTTTATTTGTAGTTACTGACTACCCAAAATAAAAAGCTTGGATCCTTTATATCAAAACAAAATCTTAGTAATCGGTAATTGTTCTTGAATCAAAGGGTTTATCTTTGTCTATTTTTATTTGAGTCGAATTCATAACTGTTTGAATTGTGTAATCTCCAATTATTGAGATTGGTAATCGACCCAAAGCAATTTGATTATAATTCAATTCGTGACGATCATAAGTGGAAAGTTCATATTCTTCAGTCATTGATAAACAATTTGTTGGACAATACTCGACACAGTTACCACAAAATATACAAACCCCGAAATCTATAATTAAGTAATTGTTTCTTTTTAATATCTCTTTCAAATCTCCAATCAACAACGGGTAGATCTATCGGGCATACACGAACACATACTTCACAAGCAATACATTTATCAAATTCAAAGTGGATTCGACCCCGGAAACGCTCTGATATGATCGATTTTTCATAAGGATATTGAATAGTTACAGGTAAACGATTTGTGTGGGATAAGGTAATTATGAAACTTTGACCAATGTACCTTGCAGCTCGTATTGTTTGTTGACCATAATTCATGAACTCAATTACAATAGGGAACATATTGTAGATATACATGAAAAAATTGACGTTTCTTTCTCTTGTTTGATAGAGATTATGAATCTAAAATAGTGTTATCATATTCTGTTATTTATAATGAAACAAGTTGGGAAGAAGTTGTTAATAACAGATTACCTAGAGAAATAGGTAAAAGAAATTTCCATCCAAGATTTAATAACTGGTCCATTCTCATCCTAGGTAAAGTCCATCTTGTTGTGATAGAAATGAAGAGAAACAAATAAGCTTTAGTTAATGTAATAAGGATACCCATTGTCATTCCAAAAATGCCAGCGATTTTATTTATTCTGAAAAGCTCAGGAATGGATATATACGGAATAGATAAATTCCACCCACCTAAGTAAAGAACTGGTACAAATAATGAAGAAACTAAAAAATTTAGGTAAGAAGCAAGATAAAATAAACCGTATTTGATACCCGAATACTCGGTTTGATAACCTGCTACAAATTCCTCCTCCGCTTCTGGTAAATCAAAGGGCAATCTCTCACATTCGGCTAGAGAAGAAATTAGAAAAACAATAAATCCTATAGGTTGGCGCCACGGATTCCACCCCCAAAAACCATATTTTGACTGTGCTTCAACTATATCAACTGTACTTGAACTGTTAGATAATCATAGTCGATAATAACATCACTGTTCCCATCGCTATTTCAAAACCGTACGTGAGACCTCAGCTTCATACGGCTCCTCGATGGCCACAAAAAAAATGTAAGGACGGGTTCGGTATTATCGCCATCTTTGGGTAGATAGAATAAAGATACATCGGAAAGTCCCAAATTAGACCAATGGAATTCTGTCTGCTAGAATAAGAAAAAAGTGCTTCCGAATTGATCTCATCCTTTACAATAAGAATTTCTCTTTGTTCGGTAATAACTTATTATTTCAATAAAATACTCCTTATATCAATCAATACAAAATAAAAAGAATTAGTGATTAGTTCATGAATCGTGATAAGAATTCGATATGTATGAATATGGATAGAGAAAAGAATAAATAAGGATCCCCTTTTTTTATTATTCATTCAATTACTGCATTCCATTTCTTTTTTCCTGTTCTTCTGTCTCAGAGGAGAATACTTAAAAAAAAAATAAAGGATTAATTCGTTCTTGATAGTCATTTCTTTAACCAGTGAATAGGAGCATACTCTAGATCGGAATCGTAGGGAAGTACTACTTGATCATTTCTACCAATTTTATGAAGAAATACCTCTTTTTTGATACCTTAGACTATCTCCATTACTAATCCTTTGTGTACCTTGGTGTTCCTAACCGTCCACTGACTTTTGATTGATCCCCGGTATAGTAATACATACGAGACAGTAGTAGAAACTCCATACAGTTGATCTTTTGTTTGCGCCCGCTTCAAGATATGATGACTAATCAAAAAATCTTACTTAATCTTGGGGTAAGCAGTTTACACTGCTTATGTTTACTTCAACTTTATTCTTGTACATAGGGAATGAGATTTTTTCTTCTTACTACAAATTTATAAGCTGTTTAGTTTCACTCATATAACTATCTGGTTTAACTCATAAACCCGAATGCTGAATAAAAAAAAAAAAATGAAAACATCTATTCAATACATTGAACCTCTTTCTTTTTTCTTTTATTTATAGAAGAGAGGTTCAAAGTTCATATTCCAACGAATCACACGTAGAGATATTGATAACACACATAGAGTTAATGGTATTTCATAACTAATAGATTGAGCAGCAGCTCGTAGACCACCTAAAAAGGAATATTTATTATTCGATCCATATCCTGACATAAGAAGCCCAATAGGAGCAATACTGGAAATGGCGATCCATAAAAAAACACCTATACTGAGATCGGCTAAAACAAGACGATACCCAAAAGGAATTACTAAATAACTTAGTAGAATTGATATAACCGCTATAGACGGTCCCACACTAAACAAACGAATATCTCCTCGAGATGGGAGGAGGTCCTCTTTAAAAAGTAGTTTAGTCCCATCCGCTATAGCTTGAAGAATTCCCAACGGGCCAGCATATTCAGGCCCAATACGTTGTTGTATCGCTGCAGATATTTCTCTTTCTAACCACACAATTACTAGTACCCCTATTGTGATTCCCAATATAAGGGTCAAAATGGGTACAATCCATATTAGTCCATACACTTCTTTTTAAAATTCCGATGTAGAAAAAGAATTGATAGTTTGTACTTCTGTCGTATCAATTATCATTTCAACGATCAACTTCTCCCATAATGATATCTATACTACCCAATATCGTCATGATATCAGCCAATTTCATTCTTTTAACTAGCTGAGCTGAGGAAGAATTTGCAAATTGATAAAACCGGGTGGACGAATTTTCCATCTCCAGGGGAAAACGCTATTTATCTCCTATCAAATAAATTCCCAATTCTCCTTTTGGGGCTTCCACTCTCACATAAAGTTCTTGTTTCGACAATTCAAAATTGGGTGAAGGTTTTTTACTAATAAATCTATATTCAAAATCATTCCATTCGGAATTCTTTGCTCTATCAAAGCGTCGTACTTCTAAATTTTCATAAGGTCCTCCAGGAATTCCTTCTAGAGCCTGTTGAATAATTTTTATGGATTCCTTCATTTCACCAATTCGTACTAAATAACGAGCTAATGAATCTCCTTCTTTTTGCCATTGGACTTCCCAATCGAATTCATTGTAACACTCATAATGATCAACTTTACGAAGATCCCATTGGATTCCAGAAGCTCGTAACATCGGTCCTGATAAACCCCAATTTACAGCTTCTTCTCCACCAATAATGCCCACTCCTTCAACTCGTTCCAAAAAAATGGGATTCCACGTAATAAGTTTTTGATATTCAACAACTCCTGTTAAAGAATAATCGCAGAAATCCAAACATTTATCTATCCATCCATAAGGTAGATCAGCAGCTACTCCTCCGATACGGAAATAATTATGCATCATTCGCATACCTGTGGCGGCTTCGAATAGATCAGATATCAATTCTCTTTCTCTGAAAATATAGAAAAAGGGAGTCTGTGCACCGATATCTGCCATAAAAGGTCCAAGCCATAACAAATGAGAAGCTATACGGCTCAATTCCAGCATAATTACTCTGATATAGCTAGCTCTTTGAGGTACTTGAACATTTTCCAATTGTTCTGGTGCATTTACGGTTATTGCCTCTGTGAACATAGTAGCTAAATAATCCCATCGTGTTACATAAGGTAGATATTGTATAATTGTTCGATTTTCCGCTATTTTTTCCATTCCTCTGTGTAAATAGCCCAATATGGGCTCACAGTCAATAACATCTTCACTATCGAGAGTAACGATTAGTCGAAGAACACCATGCATTGATGGGTGGTGAGGCCCCATATTGACTATAATGAGATCTTTTCTTGTAACCGGTACTGTCATATCTTTTCCTCCTTAATTCATTATTCCATGAATTCCTCAAAACGAGGCTTATCAAAACGAAAAATAGAATACTACTAAAAAAAATTCAAACGATTAAATTAACGAGTTTTTGGCTCCCGAATATCCAACTGACCAATTAATTTCTTATAATGTACTCTATTTTTCTTTGACAAATAAGCCAGCAACCGTTGACGTTTTCCTAGAATTTTTCGTAGACCCCTTTGCGATAAAAAATCTTTTTTGTGCAATTCCAAATGTGAAGTAAGTCTCCGTATCTTATTGGTGAAACTGAATACTTGAAATTCAACAGAACCTTTGTTTTCTTTTTTTTCTTCTTGGGGAATAATGGAAATAAATGAATTTTTGACCATAAAAAATTTTTCTATCCTTTTTCTTTCTTTTTCATGGATTTTTCCGATCAGGAAAAATCCAAAAAAGAATTATGCCAGTTATTTTAATCTAGTACACACAAAAATTTTGATTTATTCATATACTACTTTTTTATTTTATCCAAATCAAATTTTCAATTTGATTTGGATAGAAAGGGATAATATGTTTCCGCATTAACGAAAGAAAAAAAAATTTCTTTCTATCTAAAAGGATTCCGCTAATTTATTTATTCCTATATCCAATTGAATGGATACACCATTCAATCTGTATCATTTACCAAAATATAACATAGCATATGCGTACATCTTTCGGCCGAAAATGTCACGGAATATAGATATATATGATATAGGAAATATACTATTAAATTAAATAATTCTAAATCGTGGATACATATGTATCCTTGACATACTGAAACGACTGCCATTATTGGTATCAAACCAATAGCGATTCATACAAGCTAAATCTTCTAATCGGTAATTGGGCCAAAGAACAAATTTACATTTAATGAATTTATTTGTATCTGTATTAAGATGCTTGTCCTCATCCAAAAATTTTCCAGAGTTTCTTATGTTGTTTTCATTGCAAAATAATGGATTTCTATTTCTATCCGTAACATTCCAATTATGGGAATTGAAACAAATTAACATTCTCAATTCTCTACGACGTCTAGGAGATAGAATATTTTCAGGAACAAGGAAATCATAATAATTTGTGTCCCCATTCACAAGCATATTCCCGTATCGTACAATGGGTTTATCCAAATTCCTCTTATCAATATATCTTTTTTTTATGCATTTTCCATTAATTTGGTGTTTATTGTTCTCGACCAATGAAATACTTATAGTTTGATATATAATCAATTTTCCATCCCTTTTTAGAGATAGACGAATTGGTTCGATAATTAATATTCCTTTTTTTATCAATTCTGTAAGAGCTAGATCTTTCTGAATTAGCATTATATCCAGATGCATCTCTCCTCTTTGAATCGAGGATATAGCAATTTCCTTTGGATTTATCAGTCTAAGTAAGAGACAATATACCTTGATATTATTGATCATTCTTTGGTTCAAGGAGTCATCCCATCTTAATTGAAAAAGGAAATATTTTTTCAGGAAGAAATCAAGTTCTGCTTCTTTGTTTTTCTTGGATTGTTTTTTCTTTTTACCTTTTTTAATGGTAATGTCTGATCTCGCGTAATTCTCTTCAATATCTTTTTTTTTGTTTTCTTTTCGTAGATCTGATACAAGATTTACTTGGTCCTGTTGTTCATTTTTTTGTTGGTTGAAATTTTCTAATTTAAGATATTTTTTTTGATCAGATATCATCTGAAGATTTTTTTTTATATTTATATAGATGTTTTTATTTTGACTTTTATTTTTATAAAAATAAAAGTCAAAAAGAAGTAATTTGATTGGTATAATCCATGGTTTAATCTTATATGCATCAAAAAGTAAGACAAATTCTGGGAAGAACCAAGATTCTAGATTTGATATGGTACGATAAACTCTTTCTTGATTCATTCCCATCCAATTCAAAAAAATACTTTTTTGATTGGATGGGTTGATTTTTTGATGAATCGTAAGAGAAAAAATATCTTTTTTTTTCAATTTGTTGTTGATTTTTTTTTCAGTCTTAGTATTTTTATCAATTTTGGTACCGATATGTGTATTGGTCCAGGTCTCAATATAGATATTTTTTCTAAGACAAAAATGGAGAATTCTACAATCAAAAAATTTTCTATCTAGATTTTTATGCGTATCAATAATATATCCTTCTTCTAGATAATCACTAATAGCTGTACTTACCAATACATAAAATGATTCGGATTTCGGTTTATTGAAATTATATGGAATTTTGAGAACTCCGTTTACTTGTAATCTTGACCCATAAATATATAAATCCTTCTTATCCCCATAGTTCATATATTTATGTGACAAAAGATCATATCTGTAGTGTTTTTTCCATTTTTCTTTTTGATTTGTCAATGAATCCGCTGCATAGTAATTTTGTTTCACGTAATGAATTAATTGGTCTTTTTCTTTTTTATATGAATCCGATTTAATTGAGTCTTTATTTTGAATCCTATAACGTTGATTGATTCTATTTCGCCATTTTTGCGGTACTAACCACGACCATTTGGTTTGAGATAAATTGTATTGATAATGCCCCTTTAACCAGTTTTTCCATTCAATCATTCCAGACTTATGAATTTTCTTATGTCTTGAATTGGAATCAAATATTCCTCGTGTCATACAATAATCCTTGATTTTATCCTTAATAAAAGGATAAGTCCCCTGATATTGAAGTAGAGATTTCAAGTGATACTTGTTAAGTAATTGGGTTTGTGATAATTTGTAAAATACATATGCTTGGGACAAGGAGGATAAGTCATAATACATTTTTGTACTATTACTAATATTAATATTCGAAAACGAATTTTTTATAGTGGAAAAAAAGTTCATTGTATTTTGATCTCTTTCATCAATTCCTTCCTGATTTGTTTGATCGTTGTAAACGGATTTTTTGATTATTTTTTTTGTTGATTTAAAGAAAAGTTGAAAATTGATCCTGTGAATGGTAATCATACATAGCAAGATATCTATGTATATTTTTTCAATCAGAGATTTCAAAAAATAATGTGATTTACGTATTAATCGTATATTTATTCTTTGGAATATCTGCCAAATATGTTTCCGTGATTTCGATCTTTTATCATCACAAGTTAGAATTATTTTTTTCTTGTCTTTTGTGATTCGTTCTATTTGATTCCTGATTGTGATTGTTCTATCAGAAAGATCTTTCATCTTTTTTTCTATGAGTGAATAATTTGTCCAATTCATGGATTGGATTTGGATGGTTGATTTGTGAATAATCTTATTATTTATTTCGGAATCTTTTCCATTTTCAGCCCTTTCATATACTTTCGCCTTGCTCAATTCAAATAAGAATATTGGGTTTACTTTTTGAATTTCCTTCATTATTCGTTTTAGAACTAGAAGTTTTTTAATGATCCATCTTGTTTTTTCTTTTGAAACTTTTAGAAGTGGAAAGAAATTCTTTTTCACTTTTCTAACTTTTTTTTGGAGTTCTTTATAAATGGGTTCAAAAAAGGAAGGTCGTTTTCGGGGACTCCCAAAAGGGAGTTCCGCTTCCATTCCCCAAACTGTTAAAAAACAAAAATTGTCTTTTTTTCCTTTTTTTTTTATTTGATCTCTAGGATGAGATCGTATTTTAGATCTTCGCCAAGGTTTCAAACAGAAAGGAAATAGAATCTTTATCTGAATACCGTCTGTTAACCAATCTTTGGGAAATTCAGTTTCTGATAATTGAACACCATTATAGGTGCATTTAACATGCATTTCTCCATTCCATTCCTTCAAATCCTCATACCATTCGGGTAATTGGAATAATAACATACGGCCAATATTTTTAGCAATTATCAATGAAGGCAATACAATGTATTTTCTAAGAAAAGATTGGGTTACTAACATCAAACCTCTTATTGCTTGAGCAAATATAATGCTATCCCAAGTTTCTGATATTGCTATACGTTCATTTTCCTCTTTTTTATATTCGTTTTTTTTCTCTTTTTCCCTTGT